ATTTTTTTCATAAGAATTATCATTGTAATTTTTTCTAAAATCTTTAAAGAATATTTAAAAACATTGGAAAAAAATTAACATGTCTGGTTTTTTTTTTTACATAGGATATTTAAAGTTGAGGTAGACCTCGGAATATAATAAGAACATAATATTAATTCTAACCTTTTATATATATAAAGTCTTATCAAGGAAGATTTATTTACATTATTCGTATTTTCTAACAATGATTTTGATAAGGTTTAATAACCTATATGGGTAGAATAAAAAAGGGGTTTTAATATTAAAACCTAAAATAAGTGTCTTCCAATTATTTTCATTAACTAGTTAAGGTATAGATATATTATTAAATTATTTATATATCTATATATAATATATTATTTAATGATAAGATTCTCTTTACTTCTATCTTATCTTTACTAGATTCCATTTAAAAGGTAAAAAAAAATGGAATCTAGTAAAGATAAGATAGAAGTAAAGAGAATCTTTCCAATGGTTAAAAAACTATTTAAATGGATTGTTCGGGCAAAAACAAACCTAATTGTTGCGGGGGAAGGGAATATTTAAAAACATTGGAAAAAAATTAACATGTCTGGTTTTTTTTTTTACATAGGATATTTAAAGTTGAGGTAGACCTCGGAATATAATAAGAACATAATATTAATTCTAACCTTTTATATATATAAAGTCTTATCAAGGAAGATTTATTTACATTATTCGTATTTTCTAACAATGATTTTGATAAGGTTTAATAACCTATATGGGTAGAATAAAAAAGGGGTTTTAATATTAAAACCTAAAATAAGTGTCTTCCAATTATTTTCATTAACTAGTTAAGGTATAGATATATTATTAAATTATTTATATATCTATATATAATATATTATTTAATGATAAGATTCTCTTTACTTCTATCTTATCTTTACTAGATTCCATTTAAAAGGTAAAAAAAAATGGAATCTAGTAAAGATAAGATAGAAGTAAAGAGAATCATTCCAATGGTTAAAAAAAACTATTTAAATGGATTGTTCGGGCAAAAACAAACCTAATTGTTGCGGGGGAAGGCTTTTTGCAATTTTTACTTATTTGAGTAATCTTGATGGAAAAATTCAATTATTAAAATATTATTCCGTTTTTGATTGTTGAATTGTATAAAATATAATGTTCTTTAAGGTTTAATATTAGATGTTCCGTTAAAGTTTTTAATAGTAAAAACTTCTTCTTGAGTTTTATTCTTGCTTATTATATTTATTTTAACATTAATCTATATGTAAATTTTTGTGTTGTTTTATTTCTAAAAGGATTAAAACTAGAAATTAGCAGTAGATAATTTTATTAATATTAAGTTAATTTAGATTTGGTAAATGTTATTTAGGATTGGTAAAAGCTGTGCCAGCATCCGCGGTTATACAGCAAATACAAATAAATATTATTGGTTTTTAAGTAATTATTATATTATAAGTATGAAAATTAATATATTTAGGGGTGAAATAATAAATATTTTGAGGAACATATATTTATAGTGAGATTATTATGAAATTAAAAATATAAACTAGGATTAGATACCCTATTATTTTTATTGTAAAATTTAAAACTAGAGTATTAGTAGATATGATCTTGAAACTTAAAGAATTTGGCGGTATTATAGTCTATTTAGAGGAATCTGTTATGTAATCGATAGTCCACGTTGAACCTTACTTATATTATTTCTTGTATACCGCTGTTTATGAATATACTTTTAGGTTATTTTCTTAATATAATAATAATTAATATTTCAAGTCAAGGTGCAGTAATATCTAAGTTGAATAATGGATTACAATAAATTGTATTTATTATGGATAATTATTGTAAAATAATTTGAAAGTGGATTTAATTGTAATTTTGTGAAGATTGTTAAAATGATTTATAGCTCTATAATATGCACACATCGCCCGTCGCTCTCGTTATTAAGATGAGATAAGTCGTAACAAAGTAGGTGTATCGGAAGGTGTACCTAGAAAGTTTAATAATTCAGATTAAACTTAAAGTTAAGATTTTCATTTACACTGAAATTATTTATCGTGCAATTCGATGTAATCTGATATTAATAAAATTGTTTTTATGTATTATTGGTTATATTATTAAGTTATGTGAATTAGATTTAAGTTAGTGTAGAATTAATTGATAAAATTGTTTTTACTATAGTTGATTAGTACTGTGAGGGAAATTTTAAATAATAAGTATAATTTGGTAAAGGTAATTTTATTAATTGTATCTTGTGTATCAGAGTATATCAAAATGAATTTTTGAATTATTTATTCTCGAATTTAAAAGATTTAATTAGGAAGTTTAATTGATGTTTCAAAATCATTAAAAATTCTTAATTGGTAATGAAATGTTAATCGTTTTTAAGGATATCTAGTTTTTTAATAAATGAATTTAATTCAGGAAATATAAGTTATATTTGTTTTTATTTGCTTATATATTTTATATTTCTAATTTTTAAGGGGATTAACTCTTGAAAATATAATTATAATATTTTAATTTGTGAGGATTTTATAAATTTAGAATTTGTTATTAATTAAAGGATGTTAAAATTTAATTCTTGTTAAAAGGGATTTTATTTATATTTAATTTATTTATTAAAATTGAAGGTGAAATTTAATTTCTTTAGAAAATATGATTTAATTAGTAAATTATTTAATGTGTAAATATTATATTAATATTTATTGATATTTTAAAATAAGGAATTAGGCAAATATTTTGCTCGCCTGTTTATTAAAAACATGGTTTCTTGATAATGAATAAGAGATCTGACCTGCCCACTGAAAAATTTTGAAGGGCCGCAGTATTTTGACTGTGCAAAGGTAGCATAATCATTAGTCTTTTAATTGAAGGCTGGAATGAATGGTTGGACGAGGTAAATACTGTCTTATTTTAATATATATTTGAATTTAGATTTTAAGTAAAAAAACTTAAATGAAATTAAGGGACGAGAAGACCCTATAGAGTTTAATATATATAATTTTAATTGAGTTAATAATAAATTTTTGATTATTATGGAGTATATTTAATTGGGGTGATTAGAAGATATAATTAACTCTTCTTTGTTTTAAATAATATTATTAGTTTTATGATCCATATATAATGATTAGAAGATTAAATTACCTTAGGGATAACAGCATAATCCTTTTAGAGAGTTCAAATCGAAAAAAGGGATTGTGACCTCGATGTTGGATTAAGAATAATTATGGGTGTAGGTGTTCAATAATTAAGTCTGTTCGACTTTTAAATTCTTACATGATCTGAGTTTAAACCGGCGTGAGCCAGGTTGGTTTCTATCTTTAATTTAATTAAACATTTTAGTACGAGAGGACCAGATGTTTAAAATAATTTTTATAATTTGAATATTATTAATAGTACTATTTTGGCAGAAATGAGTGCAATAGATTTAGGATCTTTTAATATGATAAATATCATAAATAGTAAATGTTAATAAGTGAATATTATATATTAGTGTTGGTAAGATTAATTTTAGTAATTTTTGTTTTAGTAGGTGTAGCTTTTTTTACTTTATTAGAACGTAAAGTATTAGGATATATTCATTTACGAAAAGGGCCTAATAAGGTTGGATTTATTGGTATTCTTCAACCTTTTAGTGATGCTATTAAATTATTTTGTAAAGAACATATTAATCCATTAATTTCTAATTATTTATTATATTATGTATGTCCAATTTTCTCTTTATTTTTATCTTTAATTTTATGAATATTAATACCTTATATAAGAGGAATATTTTCTTTTCAATTGGGTTTATTTTTCTTTTTAGTATGTACTAGTATAGGAGTTTATACTGTTATATTGGCTGGTTGATCTTCTAATTCAAATTATGCTTTATTAGGTGGTTTGCGGGCTGTAGCTCAAACTATTTCTTATGAAGTAAGATTAGCATTAATTTTGTTATCATTTGTTTTTTTAATTAGAAGATATTCTTTAATTGATTTTTTTTATTATCAAATAGGTGTATGATTTTTATTTTTTTGTTTTCCGTTATGTAATGTGTGATTTGTTTCATGTTTAGCAGAAACGAATCGTAGACCTTTTGATTTTGCTGAAGGTGAATCTGAATTGGTTTCAGGGTTTAATGTTGAATATGGAAGTGGGGGTTTTGCATTAATTTTTTTAAGTGAATATTCAAGAATTTTATTTATAAGAATGTTAATATGTGTAATTTTTTTGGGTTCAAATTTAAATTCTTTTACGTTCTATATGAAATTAATTTTTATTGGATTTTTATATATTTGAGTACGTGGGACATTACCTCGTTATCGTTATGATAAGTTAATATATTTAGCTTGGAAAAGTTTTTTACCTCTTTCGTTAAATTTTTTGCTTTTTTATTTAGGATTAAAAATCTTCTTTTAAAGGTTTATATAAGTATAAGTAAAGTTAATAAGGGATTTTAACCCTTTCATTATGATTTCAAGACATAAGCTTATTCATTAAGTTTATAACTTATTTATTTATTAGTTATATAAAATATTATCTCAAGTTTTAATAATTAGTGGATTTAAAATATAATATAAAAAATATAATACTGTTAAAATTTGTCCGGTTAAAATATATGGATCTTCAACTGGACGAGCTCCAATTCATGTTAAAAGGATTACAATTATTACTATTGATCAAAATATGAATTGATTAATTGGATAATATTGAAGACCTCGTGAATTAGTATTTGTTAAAGGTATAAAAAAAAGGATTGCAATAGATATAACAAGAGCAATTACTCCTCCTAATTTATTAGGGATTGATCGAAGAATTGCATATGCGAAAAGAAAATATCATTCTGGTTGAATATGAACTGGTGTAACTAAAGGATTTGCTGGAATAAAATTATCTGGATCTCCTAGAATATAAGGTTCTTTTAGTGATAATAAAGATAAAGTTATAAATAAAATAATAAATCCAAGAATATCTTTAAATGTGAAGTAGGGATGAAATGGAATTTTATCAATATCTCTATTTACTCCTAACGGATTATTTGAGCCAGTTTGATGTAGAAAAAGTAAATGAATTATAACAGCAGCTGCAACAATAAAAGGTAAAACGAAATGGAAAGTGAAAAATCGATTAAGTGTAGCGTTATCTACTGCGAACCCTCCTCATACTCATTGAACTAATTCAACTCCTAAATAAGGGATAGCTGATAATAAATTAGTAATAACTGTTGCACCTCAAAAAGACATTTGTCCCCAAGGTAAAACATAACCTATAAAGGCGGTTGCTATTACTAAAAATAAAATTACAACTCCAACCATTCAAGTGTAGTAAAATTTATATGATCCATAATATAATCCTCGTCCAATGTGAAGATAAATGCAGATAAAAAATATTGATGCTCCATTTGCGTGCAGAGTTCGGAGAAGTCACCCATAATTAACATCACGACAAATATGGGCAACTCTTGAAAATGCTAAATCAATATGAGCAGAATAATGTATAGCTAAAAATAATCCTGTTATAATCTGAATTATTAAACATAAACCTAATAAAGATCCAAAATTTCATCATGATGAAATATTAGAGGGTGTTGGAAGATCAACTAAGGCGTTATTTGAAATTTTAATTAAAGGGTGAATTTTTCGTAAGGGTTTATTCATTAATTTATTTGTCGAAGAGGACCTTTATGAATATTAATGATTTTAACAACTGCAATTAATGTTAAAAAGAGATAAGATGCAATTAAAATTGTGATTATATTTATAGGTTGATTATATATTTTTAATAAAAAATTATTTGAGATGAATGTAAAAATTGAAATATTTTCTATATTTTCGTAGAAATTAATAGGATATTTATTATTAATGAAATAAATTATAATAATAATAAATGGAAAAGAACAGAATGAGAAGAAAATTTTATTTGAATAAAAAAATATTTCATTAGAGGCAAGACTAGTTACATATATAAATAATACTAATATACCTCCAAGATAAATTAATAATAAAATATAGGAAAATCAGAATCTTAAAGATATTGACCCTCTAATTAAAGCTATAGAAATAGCTTGAAGAAATAAAATTAATCCTATTGATAATGGATGGTTTAAAAATAAAAATGTAATTCTAAGAATTATTCTTGTTCTTAATAATATATATATAATATCAAAGGGTAGTTTAATAAAAATATTAATTTTGGGAATTAATGACAAGATTTTTCTTTCCTTTGAAGTTTTAAAAGTATTACTTATTTTTGGTTTACAAGACCAATGTTTTATTTTAAACTATTAAAACATTAATGTTAATAATATTTTATTTTATATTTTTTTGTGGCTTATGAGTCTTTTCTTCTAAACGTAAACATTTGTTAATAACTCTATTAAGTTTAGAATTTATTGTTTTAATTTTATTTATTATTTTATATTATTATGTAGTTATAATAAGAGGAGAATTATATATTACGATATTTTTTTTATCATTTGCAGTTTGTGAAGGTGCTTTGGGTTTATCTATTTTAGTATCAATAATTCGAACTCATGGTAATGATTATTTTAATTCTTTTGGGTTATTACAATGTTAAGATATATTTTCTATATTATATTTTTAATCCCTTTATGTTTTTTGAAGAATGGTTGATGAATACTTCAGAATTTTTTATTTTTTATTTCATTTATATTTTTTATAAATGTGGATTTTTTTTGTTGAAGTAGTTTAAGATATATATTTGGTTATGATTATTTATCATATGGATTAGTTATACTAAGTTTTTGAATTTGTGTTTTAATAATTCTTGCAAGTTATTCAGTAATTCGATATAAGTTTTATAATCATTTATTTTTATTAATAATTTTATTATTATTATTTATATTATATTGTACTTTTTGTAGATGTAATATAATTGCTTTTTATTTTTTTTTTGAAGGAAGTTTAATTCCTACATTGTTTTTAATTTTTGGTTGAGGGTATCAACCAGAACGATTACAAGCTGGTATTTATTTACTTTTTTATACTTTATTTGCATCTTTACCATTATTAATAGGAGTTTTATATATATATAATCATTTGAATTATTTAATTTTTTCTTTAATATATATAAATGATTATATAAATATATATTTGTATTTAAGAATAATTTTGGCATTTTTAGTTAAAATACCAATATATTTATTGCATTTATGATTACCTAAAGCTCATGTTGAAGCTCCTGTTTCTGGCTCAATAATTTTGGCTGGTGTGCTTTTAAAATTAGGAGGATATGGATTATTACGGGTTTTTGAATATTTAATAAGTATTGGTTTGATTATTAATGTATTTTGATTATCAATCAGATTAGTTGGAGGATTTTTAGTTAGATTAATATGTTTACGTCAGGTTGATATAAAAGCTTTAATTGCTTATTCATCTGTAGCTCATATAGGGTTAGTAATTGGAGGTTTAATAACTTTAAATTCTTGAGGTTTATATATAACATTTGTTTTAATAATTGCCCATGGTTTATGTTCATCTGGATTATTTTGTTTAGCAAATATTAGATATGAACGTTTAGGTAGTCGGAGATTATTAATTAATAAAGGTTTATTAAATTTAATACCTAGAATAGCTTTATGATGATTTTTACTTTCTTCAAGTAATATAGCTGCACCACCTTCTTTAAATTTATTAGGAGAAATTGGTTTATTTAATAGAATAGTAGGGTGAATGTGATTAGTAATAATTTTTTTAATATTAATTTCTTTTTTTAGAGCTGCTTATACATTATATTTATATTCATATAGTCAGCATGGAATTTATTATTCAGGAATTTATAGAAGAGTAAGAGGTTATTGTCGAGAATATTTATTATTAATATTACATTGATTACCCCTAAATATATTAATTTTAAAAAGAGATTTTATTTTAATTTGAATATAATAAACTTAAGTAGTTTAATCAAAAATTATGATTTGTGGTATCATAGATATAAATATTTATCTTAGGTTGTGATATATTTGTCATTATGTTTTATTAGTTTTTTTTCTTTACTATTTTTTTCATTATTAAGATTTTTAATGAGTTTGTATTGTATTATAAATGATTTAATTTATTTTGTGGAGTGAGAGGTTGTTAGATTAAATTCTTCTTCTATTGTTATAACATTATTATTTGATTGGATATCTTTATTATTTATAAGATTTGTAATATTAATTTCTTCTTTGGTAATTTTGTATAGTGAAGATTATATAAGAGGAGATATTACTTTAAATCGTTTTATTTTTTTAGTATTAATATTTGTATTATCTATAATATTTTTAATTATTAGACCAAATTTAATTAGAATTTTGTTAGGATGGGATGGATTAGGTTTAGTATCATATTGTTTAGTTATTTATTATCAAAATGTAAAATCATATAATGCTGGAATATTAACTGCTTTATCAAATCGAGTTGGAGATGTTGCTTTACTAATAGCAATTGCTTGAATAATAAATTTTGGAAGCTGAAATTATATTAATTATCTAGATTGTTTATTTAATAGATTTGAATTATGTATTATTTCTTTTTTAGTGGTTTTAGCAGGTATAACTAAAAGAGCTCAAATTCCTTTTTCTGCTTGATTACCTGCAGCTATAGCTGCACCAACTCCTGTATCAGCTTTAGTTCATTCTTCAACTCTTGTAACTGCTGGTGTTTATTTATTAATTCGATTTAGAAAAGCTTTTCCTGAATGATTAATAAATTTTTTATTAGTAATTTCTGTATTAACAATATTTATATCAGGTTTAGGAGCAAATTTTGAATATGATTTAAAAAAAATTATTGCTTTATCAACTCTTAGACAATTAGGTTTAATAATAAGAATTTTATCAGTTGGTTATGCAGATTTGGCTTTTTTTCATTTATTAACGCATGCATTATTTAAAGCTTTATTATTTATATGTGCTGGAATAGTAATTCATAATGTAAAAAATTTTCAAGATATTCGTTTTATAGGAAATTTATCTATTTTTATACCTTTAACTTCTTCATGTTTTATGATTTCAAATTTTGCTTTATGTGGAATACCTTTTTTAGCAGGTTTTTATTCAAAGGATATAATTTTAGAAGTAGTTTCATTAAGAAATTTAAATATATTTATATATTTTTTATATTTTTTTTCAACAGGTTTAACTGTATGTTATTCTTTTCGCTTATTTTATTATGTACTGTGAGGGGATTTTAACTTAATTCCTATATTTAAATTAAGAGAAGAAAGTTGAATAATAATTTATGGTATATTGGGATTAATAATTTTTGCAGTTTTTGGGGGTAGAATATTAAATTGAATAATTTTTATAACTCCATATTTTATTTGTTTACCTTTATTTATAAAAATAATACCAATTTTAGTAAGATTATTAGGTTTATGATTTGGTAGTGTAATATTTAAATATAGATTAAGATATTATTTTAATGCTTTTAATTATTATGGTTTAATTATTTTTTTTGGTTCAATATGATTTATACCATTAATTTTTACTAAAGGTGTGAGAAAAATACCACTTGAGATTGGATTAAATTCTTTTAAATTTATTGATTTAGGTTGAAGAGAATATTTTGGACCTCAAAATATATATTTTATATTTATAAAAATTAGTGGTATAAATCAATGGTTTCAGACTAATAATTTTAAATCATATTTAATTATTTTTTTAATTGTATTAATTTTTATTATATTTATTATTTATTCAAATATCTTATATTAGAGTATAACACTGAAGTTGTTATTGAGATAATTCTATCTTTGAATATATTTATAAAAATTACATATTTTATTTTTACAATGAAAATGTAATGTTTTTATTAAACTATATAAATTAAGATGTAAATGGATTTTAACCACTTGAATAATAAGTTAGCAGCTTTTATTCGGTCAACACATCTTCTTAATTGGAATATAAATTCAATAATATCATTAACAGTGATATACCTCTATTTTGGTTTCAATTAAATATAAATAAGGATATATTATATCTTACTATCAGGTCGAAACTGATTACAATTAATTTGCTTCTTACTTAATTTAAGGTAGATTGATAATTCAATACTTTTTGAATGCAAATCAAATGTTATATTTAACTACAACCCTTCAGAATTAAATAATTATTATGATGCTCATTTTAGTGAACCTTGATTTCATTCATGATATAAACCGATTAATAAAATTACAATAAAAATAATACTAGTAATAGTTCAAATAAAAAAATTTGAATAAGAAGGAATAATTGAAATAGGTAAAATTAATGCAATTTCTACATCAAAAATTAAAAAAATAATTGCAATTAAAAAAAATCGTAAAGAAAATGGAAGTCGAGATGAGGATATAGGATCAAATCCACATTCAAAAGGGGAACTTTTTTCTCGATTTTCAATTAATTTTTTTGATAAAAAATGTGTTAATAATATAACAATAAAAGAGATAATAATAATAATAAGGGATATAATAGTGAGTGAATACATTATTTATTCTAATAATTGTAGACCTTTTGATTGGAAATCAAATATACTTGTTATACTAAATAAATATTATCCTCCTCATCAATAAATAGATACATATAGGAATAATCATACTACATCAACAAAATGTCAATATCAAGCTGCAGCTTCAAATCCAAAGTGATGATTAGATGTGAAGTGTATAAATATTATTCGAGTTAAACATGTAATAAGGAAAGTAGTACCAATAATTACATGAAGTCCATGAAATCCTGTAGCAACAAAAAAAGTTGATCCGAATACTGAATCGGCAATAGTAAAAGGTGCTTCATAATATTCATAAAGTTGAAGTGCAGTAAAATAAATACCTAAAAGAATAGTAAAGATTAATCCTTGAATTGCTTGATTATAATTATTTTCTAATAAACCGTGATGACTTCATGTAATAGTAATTCCTGATGCAAGGAGAACTGTTGTATTCAAAAGGGGAACCTGAAGAGCATTAAAAGGGATAATCCCTAAAGGAGGTCATGATGAACCTAATTCTACTGCTGGAGCTAATCTACTATGATAAAAAGTTCAGAAAAATGATACGAAAAAGAATACTTCTGATACAATAAATAAAATTATCCCTCATCGTAATCCTGTTATTACTTCTTTAGTATGACATCCTTGATATGTTCTTTCTCGAATTACATCTCGTCATCATTGAATAGTTGTTAAAGTTAAAATTAATATACCTATTAATATTAACTTTTCGTTATATTCATAAGAAAATTTAATAAATCCTAGTATTGCTATTATAATTCTAAAAGCTGCAACGATAGGTCATGGTCTATAAGTTACGAGATGATATGGGTGATTAGTATGTATTGACATTAATTTACTTCTCTAGAATATAAAGTTCTTAAAACTGCAAATACATATGATTGAATAATAGCAACTGCAGATTCAAGTGTAAGTAATAAGATTTGCGTAAGAATTAATACAGGAAGTAAAGATAATATTATTGAATTTCCTGTATTTCCTAATAATGTTATTAAAAGGTGACCGGCAATTATATTAGCTGCTAAACGAATTGCAAGAGTTCCGGGACGAATAATGTTTCTAATAGTTTCAATACAAACCATAAAAGGTATTAAAGGACCAGGTGTACCTTGGGGAACAAGATGAGCAAATATATGTTTAGTATTATTAATTCAACCAAATAATATAAATCTTAATCAGAGTGGTAAAGCTAAAGAAAGAGTTATTACTATATGACTTGTTCTTGTAAAAATATATGGAAATAATCCTATAAAATTGTTATATAAAATAATTGAAAAAGTGGAAATAAAAATAAAAGTGGATCCTTTATTAATTTTCTTTTTTCCGATTAAAAGCTTGAATTCTTCATGAAGTTTATTAATAATTAAATTTCATAAAACTGTTTTTCGTGAAGGAATTAATCATAAGGAAGTTGGGATTAATATTAAACCAATAAAAGTTCTTAATCAATTTATTGATAAATTTAATATATTAGATGAGGGATCAAAAACCGAAAATAAATTAGTTATCATTTTCAATTAAGAGTTTTTGAAGTGGTTTTAGGTATTTTTTTTGATGTAGATTTATTATAATTTGTGTAATAATTTATAATATTGAAAATAATTAATAAAGTTGAGAAAAATGTAAATAATATTAATCAATTTAAAGGTATTATTTGTGGGATGAAAGATGTATTAGAAATCTAATAATTTTAGTATAATATACTAATATTATAATTTAATTAACCTCTTATCATCAGAAGTAATTGCTATGTTACTATTGTCTGGTTTAAGAGACCATTACTTGCTTTTCAGTCATCTGATGAAAAGGAAAGATGTATTAGAAATCTAATAATTTTAGTATGACATACTAATGTTATAATTTAACTAACCTCTTATTATTTAAAGTAATTACGGAATTATTTGTTAATTTTATAATTTAGAATATTATTCAGATATATTGGAAATTCAATTTAGGAAATCATTTGTAGATGTTCTTTCAATTACAATAGGTATAAATCTATGATTTGCTCCACAAATTTCTGAACATTGACCGTAAAATACACCAGGACGATTAAATCAGAAAGTGGCTTGATTTAATCGTCCTGGTGTAGCGTCGGCTTTAACACCAATACTAGGAATAGTTCATGAGTGAATTACATCTTCGGATGTAATTAAGATTCGTGTTAAAGTATTTATTGGTAAGGATGTTCGATTATCAACTTCTAATAAACGAATATTATTAGGATTTAAATCATTTTGTGGAATTATATAAGAATCAAATTCTACATCTGCAAAATCTGAATATTCATAACTTCAATATCATTGGTGTCCAATGGTTTTTAAAGTTAAAGTTGGATTTGAATTTTCATCAATTAAATATAAAATTCGGAGTGATGGTAGAGCAATAAAAATTAAAACAATTGCAGGTAATACAGTTCAGAGGATTTCTAAATATTGTCCGTCTATAACGTGTCGATCAATAAATTTATTAGTTATTAATGATAGAATTATATAACCAACTGTTGTTACAATTATTGTAATAATAAATATTGAATGATCATGAAAATATATTAATTGTTCTATTAAAGGGGAAGCACTATCTTGTAATCCTAAAGATGCATATGTAGCCATATAATAATTGTAGTTCTAAAAAAAGTATAAACTTTATTTGTGGAGCTTAAATCCACTGCACTATTCTGCCATATTAGATAAGTTAAATAATAATTATTTAGTAATTAAAGTTAATTCATTATATGTGTGTTCTGCTGGAGGTAAATTATTTGCTCATTCAATTGATCTATTTATTTGAGATGAGAAAAGAATAGGTCGGTTAGAACTTATTCTTTCTCATATGATAAAAATAAATATAATTACTGCAATAAAAGAAATTATAGATCCTATAGATGATACAATATTTCATGAAGTATAAGCATCTGGATAATCGGAATATCGTCGAGGTATACCTGATAATCCTAAGAAGTGTTGAGGGAAGAATGTTAAATTTACACCAACAAATATTGTAAAAAATTGGCTTTTTAATCAAGTGGGATTTATACTTAATCCTGTAAATAAAGGATATCAGTGTACAAATCCCGCTATAATTGCGAATACTGCTCCTATAGAAAGAACATAATGGAAATGAGCAACAACGTAATATGTGTCATGAAGAATAATATCAATTGCTGAGTTTGCTAAAATAACTCCAGTTAATCCTCCAACTGTAAAAAGAAAAATAAACCCTAGTGCTCAAAGTGAAGCAGGTCTATAAATAACCTTAGAACCATATATTGTAGCAAGTCATCTGAAAATTTTAATTCCAGTTGGAACAGCAATAATTATTGTAGCACCTGTGAAGTAAGCTCGTGTATCTACATCTATACCTACAGTAAATATATGATGTGCTCATACAACAAAACCTAAGAATCCAATGGCTGATATAGCTCAAATTATTCCGTAATTACCAAAAGCTTCCTTTTTACCACTTTCATGTGAAATTACATGTGAAATTATACCAAATCCAGGTAAAATTAAAATATAAACTTCGGGATGACCAAAAAATCAAAATAAATGTTGATATAAAATAGGATCACCTCCTCCAGCAGGATCAAAGAAAGATGTATTTAGATTTCGGTCCGTTAGTAATATAGTAATTGCTCCAGCAAGAACTGGTAAGGATAGAAGTAAAAGTAAAGCAGTAATACCAACCGATCAAACGAATAATGGTATTTGAGTTTGGTTTATATATATTGGTTTTATATTAATTATTGTAGTAATAAAATTAACTGCTCCTATAATTCTAGATATTCCGGCAAGGTGTAATGAAAAAATAGTTAAATCTACAGCAGGTCCTGCGTGGGCAATACTTGCTGATAAAGGGGGATAAACAGTTCATCCTGTCCCAGCTCCACTTTCTACAGTACTTCTAATTAATAATAAGAGAATAGAGGGTGGTAATAATCAAAATCTTATATTATTTATACGTGGAAAAGCTATATCAGGAGCTCCTAATATTAATGGATCTAATCAATTTCCAAATCCTCCAATTATAATTGGTATTACTATAAAGAAAATTATAATAAAAGCGTGGGCTGTAACAATAACATTATAGATTTGATCATCTCCAATTAAAGATCCAGGTTGACCAAGTTCAGTTCGGATTAATATTCTTAATGATGTACCTAATATTCCTGCTCATGCTCCGAAGATAAAATAAAGTGTTCCAATATCTTTATGATTTGTTGAGAATAATCATCGTTGCAAATAAATTGCTAAATGATTTATGTTTGAAATTAAAGGTAAAATGGCTGAGTTTAAGGTGATAGTTTGTAAAACTATTAAGGGGATTATTTCTCTTTTACCAGGTCCTATATTCATTTTATGATATTAGAATGCAATTCTAATGGTGTATATATTACTAGGGCTTAATAAATAATGAGATTATTTATTAAGACTTAAAGAAACTTCTTTATTTATAACTTTGAAGGATATTAGTTTGGTTAACTTAAAGTCTTAATAAGTTATTATTAGAAGTGTAGATGAAATTATACCTAATGAGATAATTGAAAGACTTATTATGGTAATTTTTGGATAATTATTATTTTTAATATAAAATGGTATTGATCACAAGGTTTCGGAATTTGTAATTATTAATGTTGTATACATAATACGTATATAATAGTAAAGGGTTAATAAAGAAGATATAATTAAAATAAAGGCTGTAAACATTATTAAGTTTCTTATTATAAAATGAATCGCGATTCATTTTGGGAAAAAACCCAGAAAAGGTGGCAAACCACCTAATGAAAGCATTGAAATAAATAAGCTGAATTTAACTAATTTATGATTATTTAAAGAGCTAAATCTTTGGGAAACAAATGAAATATTTGCTGTATATACTATTAAGATAATTACGGTAATATTAATTATGTAGATAGTAAAGTATAATAATCATAAATTAGTTCCCATAATTATTGTACTTAATATTCAACCAATATGATTAATTGATGAAAATGCCAAAATTTTTCGTATAGAAGTTTGGTTTAATCCTCCAATTGCCCCTATAAATGCTGAAATTACAATAATTATTTGAATAAAGTAGTTATTGAATAGTAGATATGAAATTAATATTAAAGGGGCAATTTTTTGAATAGATAAAATAATAAAACAATTTATTCAATTTGTTCCTTCTACAACTGAAGGGAGTCATCAGTGAAATGGTGCAGCTGCAATTTTTATTAATAAAGGGATAGTGATAATATTATTTCATGAATTGATTTGTGTAAAATAAAACATTTCATATATATTAACTTTAAATAAAATTAGAAAAAGTAAAGTAGATGATGCAATTGCTTGAATAAGGAAATATTTAAGAGAAGATTCGGTTGAGAATATATTCTTGTGTGTAGATAATAATGGAATGAAGGAGAGTAAATTAATTTCTAAGCCTATTCATGCTCCTATTCATGAGTTAGCGGATAAAGAAATTAATATACCTCTAATTAATGTAATTAAAAAGAGGATTTTAGATGAATTGTTGGGCATTAGAAAAGAGAGAATTGGCTCTATAGATGGGGTATGAACCCATTAGCTTAAACTTAGCTTACTTTTCTATTATATTACATTTTGGTGTAAGGTGCACAAAAATTTTTGATATTTTAGGATTACAGTTTAATTCTGTTAAATGTAGAAATTAAGTTATTGGAATGAAAAATAGTAAAAGTAATAAAATTACATTATTTATCCTATCACGATAACCCTTTTAAATCAGGCATTTTACT